ACATTCGAGATTATGCAGGATTATACACGAAAGATCCTTTTTTGGCTCTTTCTTTAGCCCTATGCCTTTTATCCCTAGGGGGTCTTCCTCCACTAGCGGGTTTTTTCGGAAAACTCTATCTATTCTGGTGTGGATGGCAGGCAGGCCTATATTTCTTGGTCTCCATAGGACTCCTTACGAGCGTTGTTTCCATCTACTATTATCTCAAAATCATCAAGTTATTAATGACTGGACAAAACCAAGAAATAACCCCTTACGTGCGAAATTATAGAAGATCCCCTTTAGGATCAAGCAATTCCATCGAATTGAGTATGACTGTATGTGTGATAGCATCTACTATACCAGGAATATCAATGAACCCAATTCTTGCAATTGCTCAGGATACCCTCTTTTAGGTCTACTTATTAGTTAAAGATCCCTCTGGCTAACTGGAATAAAAGAATGAGTGGATCCGTTCCGCCAAAAAGAAAATGGGAATGGGCCGAGGTTATGAACTTATAATCATGGGATCGACTCGATCATCAGATTATAAGTTCATTCCATACCGAACCAGACCGGAATAGGGTACATTCTTATTATGAGATATGAGAAGAGGTCATTCGAGCGTATGCAAATAGATACTATGTTTACCTATGGATCCCTACGCCCTTACATTCCATTTAGGATTCCAAATAGGTAGGCCTGCTTTTGAAATATCTGTCCTATCGTGATTTGGTGCCATATTCCATTCTTTTGGTTTCTATTGAATTCCAATCAAGAACTAGGTTGGATTGTACATATTTTTGATATATATACCGCCGAATAATGCAAATCCAAGCAATTGGATGTCTGACTTAGGCCTATGTGACCGATCGATGGAAAGACCCCAACACTCCATCCTTGTCAGGTATTACATATATCACATTAGATGGATATCATATCATATTCATGGAATACGATTCACTTTCCTTTCAAGATGCCTTGATGGTGAAATGGTAGACACGCGAGACTCAAAATCTCGTGCTCAAGAGCGTGGAGGTTCGAGTCCTCTTCAAGGCATGAATAATCCATAATATGGAGAATGCTAATTGAATAAGCAATTCCATAACCGATTTCGGATCTATGGATATACCGAGTATCCTATCTGTTGATACGAAGTATTCCGGTGATCCCCACGATCTGAATCTGAGCTGTTGGAATTGGGATAGGTTCGCCAGCGGATCACGAAATCTTAGCGATCTTCTCTATCTAATAGCCCGTTTGGGAATCGTCCGCCCCTCGCCCACCCCCGAGTATTCAACAGGAATCATACAAGGGTAGATTTCTAGAAACCTCTGGTCAAATACCCACCAGTACTCATAACCCAACAGATCAAGTACATTACATTGCCTAGTCCATTTTGTGGATTGGCCCATTCGGTGACTTTGGCACCGGACGTTCCAAAAAGGGGTACTATTGGGTCGGGGGCGGGGGAATTCGAAAATACACAGGCGTCTGTTGCCATTCCATCCTTTCTTCTCCTTTCAGGGCCTATCCGACAGAGAATCCAGTACTTCTTGGTCGTGAATATCTGAGTAGGACGAACTGGCCTACGTGGATATCTTTGCTTCGGAACAAAACAATTGGAATTAGGCTCGGTCAACTGGAATGTGTATTATCCATCATTGAACTGATACGAAGAGAAAGGTCTATCTATTTTAGATTTTCTTGAATTATTCAGTTAAACCAAGAATTCGTTATTGAGGCAGATAGCAAGAACCATTTCATCAGACATACGTATTTTGCAGGTGGATTTACATGGTTTCATTAATGCGAATTGTTTGATCCAGTTAACACTCTGGTTGTTCGCCGTTCACAAATTTAGGCAGTTCATATCATACATTGTTTCCATTCTTCGATGTTTCAGCAGTAGCATATTGTTCCATGTTCCACTAAGGCCAAAATACGGGATCAACAAGTGTTTACACGACTCTACCACCCGGTCCTGTTCCCCCCTTCCTTTTTTTTTCATGGCCAATCTGTCTTTACGGCTAAGGAATGGAAAATCGTTCTCCTGTTACATGAATATGAATCCAATGTTTCATTTCATCCGAGAAAAGCCATCTCTTTCTCAAAAATGTCTTTGTCATTTGATCCAATAGCGTTCCGTTAGATAGGAACAGATTTGATAAATACTGATAGCTCTCGGATAGAGTATTAGAACGGAAAGATACATTAGCTAAGGAACTATTGGTTCTAAGACATCTCTGGCGATGAATCAACAATTCGAGGTGCTTTTCTTGCGTATTATTGGTGAACCAGCGTTTATACATAGATGTAGGAGGATCCATTTGGGAAGTAATAAGCCCCTTTGACATCTCCTCATCTGCAAAGAATTCTCGACGTGAGAACACAGAGACAAAGGGCTGATCTTTGAATAGAAAAAATAATGGATCCGCGGGGTCCCAAATGAATTGGCTTATTCGACCTTGTTCTTTGGAAGATCTATCTCGTGTCTGGTACTGCATTGTTCCACTCTGCAAAAATTCCGAATCATTCTCTTGAAGCTCATCCTCTTTATGATAAATGATCCGCTTGCCCTGAAATGACCCAGCCCAATAGGGAAATCCTAATTCAGTGGGCCTTTCGATTCCGATACAATCCAATAAATTGCCACAAGGGCGACATCTTCGAGGAGCCCAAATTATGTGATTGAATAAATCCTCTTCTATCTGTTGCGGGTCGACAGCTCCTTCCCCTTCTTCAAACCCCGATTCGTATTTGTTTTCATATCGAAATCTCTGATCACCCATAGAGCAATATCCGTTTTGCATCATATCGAACGGATTCCTTGGTTCGGACCGAAGAAGTAATGTCATTCGATTATTATCAAGCTGACCGCAATCTTTTTCTCTCTGTGGGGGTCCTCCCAGAGCATCTTCTACTTCTAATAGTAATAGGCCATGAACTAGATCAGAATCATTCTCAACAAATCCATAAGAATTGGTTTCATTGGGTCCGGGTGAAGACCAAAGATCTTGAGCGACCGATCCGGCAGAACAACTCAAAAGATAGAGAAGTATCGTTAATTTATTCATGCTCGTTCCAAGTTCAAAGTACCATTTGTACAAATAAGAATCCCCTTCTTGACATGATTTCTTCTTCATATAGATAGATATAGGATCTATGGGGCAATTACTTAGAAGTACATTTTGTGCAACAGCCCTTCCTATCTGATAAAAGAGTATCCCATGATCCTGAACCGATCTTACCTGGGATCGCAAATCCCAAGTTTGCCTATGAAGAGCTGATCGGATTGTATTAGTTTCTATAATGGATTTCTTCTGTGTGATACTAATGGATAGGGCCTCATTGATGAGTGCTACAAGATCTCGTGCATTGGAACCCATGGTTATGGACCCGAATCTGTTAGCATGGAACATTTCCTTTTCCAAGTGAAATCCCCTGGTATATGAAAGAATGAAAAAGTGCTTTCGTTGTTGTGGAAGAAGAAGCCTTCGTATCTTAATGCATGCGTTGAATTTATTTGGAGCTATTAGAGCGGGATCCACCTTTTTTGGAATATGAGTCGAAGCAATAACAAGAATATTTCTAGTGGAGCATCTTTCACAATCCCCGGAGATATAGTTCTCTAATAGACCGAGGGATAAGTAATTCGACTCATTCCCATTCACATAGAGATTATGAATGTTTGGAATCCATATTATGCAAGGAGACATCGCTTTTGCTAATTCGAATTGAAAGGTGATATCCAATTGGTCTCTTTCTATTTTCGGCGTCATAGAAATAGTTGGGACATTCATCATAGTTAGCAGCTCCATATCAAGGTCATCATCCATATCGTCACTATCATCCATATCGATATCGCTACGATCATCCATATCGATATCGCTACTATCATCCATATGGATATCGCTACTATCATCCATATGGATATCATCAATAAGATAACCCTGAGACTTGTCCTCCAGGAACTTGTTCGGAAAGACCGTAATAAAAGGAACATAGGAATTTTTCGCTAGGTATTTGACCAAATAAGATCGTCCAGTTCCTATCGAACCTATCACTAATATGCCCCTAGAAGGGGATAGGTCTAAGCGGAGCGAAAAGGGTTTTCCATGAGATGGGAAATGAAAACGATTAGCCCCACACGAGGTTTGTGAATAAGTGATTGTCTGATAATGAGCAAGGAATATCCGTCTTTCTGCTAAACAGGATCTATTAAACTCATAATTCATTAGATACTTTTGATGAATGTCCACTAAGTATCGTAAGTAAATGGATCCCGGTTGTTCAATCATTTGATAACCAGAGGCATTCTTTGATAAATCATCACTATGAGTGAGACTCAATAGAATTGGATCAATCCCTTTTTCTGTCGTTAAGGTGGAGAACTGAACCAAGAATTCTCTTTCTTCATCATCAATCGAATCACTGTTCGCGACCCAAGATTCTATTTTATCATCAATCCAATCACCGTTCACGTTTTTTCTTTTTCTTATCAAGGAATAGATCTCTTTACTTGTACGGCTTAGATGTCTCGTATTTATCGAAAAAGCAATTCGATTGATGGGATTTGGTATGATACTTATTAGATCGATGAGATTGCTATTCCAAGATTTCTTATTATAACGTATTGATTTGACCACATAAGCGGGACCACCACCCAATAGCATGTTGCCACCATAAGAAGAACCCCGTATTTCTTCCAGAGAATCTCCTAATTGTTCCAGAACAACTAGAAAGAGATTCTTTAACCAGAAAGAATTCTGTTCAGATGTCGGATACCTATCTAGAAGTTTTTGCAACTCCATATTGTATGATGGAATCATCCAAGATTGGATCTTTTCGAACTCTGTCTGTAACTCACTAGAGGCTCGGGAAGCGAAGAGAAGATGTATACGAACGAGATATCCAGCAACAAGAAGAAGAAAAGGGATTGAATAGAGAAACTCCCGAGCATGTGTTGATCTCAGATGTGCCCATAGCAAGAGAGCAGGTGACTCATTATTTCGATGAATCCTCTCTTCGGACAGAAAAAGTAAACACTTACTCAAAATCTCAGTTACACTTAGCAGAGTCCTTTGTGGAAGAACCCTCTGAGGAATTAGCCATGATATATCTGAGCCATGCATAATAGCATGAACAATAGATACAAAATGTTTACTGCTACTTAGTATCGGCAATGGGTCTGAAAAAGTATCTAAAAGGGTGAAATGGAGATATTTGCACCCTGTCGAAGTAAGGAACCATGGCATATATGTTTGGAACAGATTCCATTTGGAGAGATTGGAAAAAGCACTATCTCGTTGAAAGATTCTATACATCTGTTGTTTCTCAACGTATTTCTTTAGACAAAGACTCCCTTTTTTCCTCTTTCTGGATGGTAAACCTTTCTCAGAACATGGAGTGTGAGTCAAACCCATGCTTGAATTCAAACCGAGATACTGATGCAAGTTCTTCCCTTCTGAATCAGATAGATTCATATCTGAAAGAGGATGGCAATAAGTTCTTTCAAAATGGACTATTTTTTTCTCTATTAGAGGTGTTGCAGAAATGTCTGCGATCGAGTAAGAGTAAATAACGCTACGAACGAATGGATCGGATCGAATTGGAAAATGGAAAGATTTGTGCAAGTTATACGTCTCGTCACCACTTTGTGTAAAATCTTTAGGTATGAATATGTCAGATACCCGTGACTCGATTGGTGAGATCGTCTCTATCTCCAAAAAAATCTGCTTTTTTTTACCGACGCACAAAGAACATTTTTTGTTGCGAATGAACAAGATATTGAGGAATTGTCCATGCGTCAAATCCTCATTATGGATACGGGTCTTTTCCACATAAAAGGGGAATCTTTTGGTACAATCGAACCAGAAGTGATGCGGGTCATTCAAGAATCGAAGTGGATTTGCTTTATAAAAAGAGGATATCAATGAACTTCTATGAAATGGTTCCACGGGATTCAGCCAGTTGTCTCGATCGTGAGATATCCTTGAGAAATAGGAATCCAAGGGTTTCCTGCGATTCTTTATAGTATGCAATGAATCCATCATCCACTTTGGTATCTTTTTGAACAACAATGATACTATTGTTCCCCCATTGATCAAGAATTTCGGTATTGGGAAAGTATCATGATCGCCGAATAAGAAGGGTTTCCATTTATTCAAATGAACGACCTGAACACCTACTGATTCTAACAACTGATTGCAGAGTGGATCATTCGGATCTTGAAATTCATAGATGCGGATCTCGGATCTATGAATGGGGATATCCCCGATACTCACAAAGAAAAGGGGAAGTGACTTGGACAAAAAGAAACGAAGTGACTTAGACAAATGTTGTTTGTCGATAGCCTCGAACCAATTCATTGAATATTGATTAATACATAATCGATCGAACACTACTTGAAAACGCTTCTTCTGTTCAGAAACAAAATCTTCCCAATGTTCACTCTTGCTCCCATTGGAACATTTGTATCTATACGCATCAGGATACCGATTCATTAAAAAGAATCGATTGGATACATTTCCTATGTATACATAGGTGCGATATTTGATTTGCATCAGATTTTTGATCAATCTCAATCTATATTGATTGGGATTGGCTGCCCCCATTATGTTGTTGCTAGCAAATACTGCTGTTTTTCGTTTTTGATCTTCCAAATCGTTCCCGCAGTGGATCCGGACCCATTTGTTTCTGATCCTTCGAGAAAAAGATTCATTCTCTTCATAAAAAAGAGGGGGTAGAACCAAGAAAGATTTCTTCTTCGACTCATCTCTGGAGTGGAATACCCCATTCCAGAATTTTGTTTGATTCAACCCGTAGGAATCAATAGAAAAGGCAAATCCCCTATGATACAACAGATCCGGCTCGGTTATTGATAGAGTGAATAGTTCTGGAAATCCCTCTTCTGATTTCAAATCGTGGTGTAACGTGTATTCCCCTTTGTTCCGGTCATGGAATGGATGAAATAAATGGAAAAATGGATTTTTGCTCAAGAATGAAATCTTATTGGAACTGTCCATATCCGATTCATCCTTCGGAACCATGTCACATCCCGGATCTGATGAAATAGGATGAATTGAGACGGTTTTTTGTAAATACGTCATTATCTTGAATATATCAACCATTTCTTTATTTTCCGATCGACTGGAAAGAACAAAAGAAACATCTTGTTTTTTCTTCAAAAATGTATGATATCTAGTGGACCTCTCAGTAGGATTCGAACCCAGATGGAGTTCTGACCATCTGTCAGAGAAAAAAGAACAAATGGATCTTGTACTTGTGGGATTCCCAAGAGATTCGTCGATTTCTTCCGTAAGCAGATGATTATTGATCTGCTTCTCACGTTCCGTGAATAGCCAGGACATGTAGTAAGATCCAAAAAGGCATTTCGGAAATCGATCTGATTCTATCTCTGTTCGTTCCGTTTGAGTTTGAATAAGGGAAGGATCCAAAAGAATAGATCTTTCTTTTAGTTGCTGAATCTCTGCTTGATCGATCAATGCGTAGGATTCTGAATCCTCATTTCTAATGGAATCGAAATGATCCATGCATTGATCAGAAGATCCTTTCCATTGGCTAGAATCCTTTACTTGAACGAAACTTGTGGAATCATATGGAATATTTGACAATACATTCCGTAACTTGCTAACAAACCGATCCTTGCTCCCCAACCACACACTGTCTAACCAAATCCAATTCTCTTTCGATACATTTCTCACCGATTCGTGCGGATTCTTCCCCCAACTAACGCGGAGATCTTGGCGGAATTGCCACATATGAAATGGAGCACTATTTCGTACAGAAATGCCCCACTTGTTTCTCGAGAAGAGATGGGAAACATGCTCGATATCATTTGATTGAATAGTTGCCTCAGCTCCTTGTTGTTTGAAGAAAGCCTTCCCTTCCATTGGTCTTTTTTCACGAAAAGCAGACATGATATAACAAAGAAAGTCTTTCCCTAAGATTTCGAATAGCTGCCCCGAATCCAAGTGGATTATGTTTCGCTTCTTACTGGGGGAAAGACGATCAAACAATTCCCAATCATGGTCCTTGCAGATCGGATCATCCATATAAAATAAAAAAGGAAACTCCATATATTTAGATTTGCTATCTTTCTCGTTGAATGAGATCTCAATTCCTGCTACGGTTTCATTAGATATCTTACAACTCAAATCCCTCTTTTTTCCGATCTGGTTCCTCCACCACCGCGAACTTCGCATGATACATTTCTGATTTATTGGGAGAACCCAAGTAATCTCTTGCGGATCCATGAAGCAACTCTCAGAAAGATTTTTCCCTTTTGGAAGATACAGGAGCGAAACAATCAACCTATTGATGTTGGAAGACCAAAAAGATTCTTCAAATGTCTCCTTTTTGGGCCCAATGGAATTCATAGGGATAGGAAGAAGCCCCATCAAATAGAGATTTTTTCTTTCGACCATCTTTCGATTGTTAATACGAGACATAAGGACCACTACTACAAGCAGTACTACACCTTGGATCGTGAAATATCGATTGCTTGTGGAACCCTGTGAATCACGCGAAAGTAGGATACTCACAATTCGGGGATCAAAGAGCTTCATAAAGCGTTCTTGGCGGAAAAGAATGTGAGTGAAAGATCCCACTGAATCAAATTTGATCCATGAATCTAAGAAATAATGAGAATTCTTGATCTCTCTCCATATCTCTCTCAATTCGAAGATCCAGGATGTTAATTGGTGTCGTTTCATTGATTCCTCCTAAAGATTTCATTTCAATTGGAATTTGGTTATTCACGATGTACGATGATCCCTGTGAAGCATCCATGGCTGAATGGTTAAAGCGCCCAACTCATAATTGGCAAATTCGTAGGTTCAATTCCTGCTGGATGCACGCCAATGGGAACGTTCAATAAGTCTATTTGAATTGGCTCTGTATCAATATCTCATCATCCATACATAACGAATGTTATGGTATATTCATAACATAACATATGAACAGTAAGAACTAGAATTCTTATCGATACTGGAACTCATAGGGAATAAAATGGATTTATGGATGGAATCAAACACGCAGTATTTACAGAAAAGAGTATTCGGTTATTGGGGAACAATCAATATACTTCTAATGTCGAATCAGGATCAAATAGGACAGAAATAAAGCATTGGGTCGAACTCTTCTTTGGTGTCAAGGTAATAGCTATGAATAGTCATCGACTACCCCGAAAGGGTAGAAGAATGGGACGTTACAGACGTATGATCATTACGCTTCAACCGGGTTATTCTATTCCACCTCTTATAGAGAAAAGAACTTAAAGCAAAATACTTAATAACACGGCGATACATTTATACAAAACTTCTATCCCAAGCACACGCAATGGAGCCGTAGACAGCCAAGTGAAATCCAATCCAAGAACTCATTTGATCTATGGACGGCATCATTGTGGTAAAGGTCGTAATGCCAGAGGAATCATTACCGCAAGGCATAGAGGGGGAGGTCATAAACGTCTATACCGTCAAATCGATTTTCGACGGAATCAAAAAGAAATATCTGGTAGAATCATAACCATAGAATACGACCCTAATCGAAATGCATACATTTGTCTCATACACTATGGGGATGGTGAGAAGAGATACATTTTACATCCCAGAGGGGCTATAATTGGAGATACCGTTGTTTCTGGTACAGAAGTTCCTATATCAATGGGAAATGCCCTACCTTTGAGTGCGGTTTGAACTATGGATTTACGTAATTGGAAGTAGCCAATTAGGTTTACGACGAAACCTAGAAATCGATCACTGATCCAATTGGAGTACCTCGACGGGATAGACCTCAACAGAAAACTGTTGAGTCACGGCAGCGAGTGATTGAGTTCAGTAGTTCCTCATCGAAAATTATTGACTCTAGAGATATGGTAATATGGAGAAGACAAAATGGTTTGAAGCATGCACAGAACCGGAAGCGCCCCTTGTTTCCAATCAAAGAGAGGAGGACGTTTTATTCACATTTCATTTGATGGTCAGAGGCGAATTGAAAGCTAGACAGTGGTAATTAATACCCCCGGGGAAAAATAGGGATGTCTCCTACGTTACCGTTACCCGAAATATGTGGCGGTATCGACGTAATCTCATAGAATCATTCGGTCTGAATGCTACATGAAGGACATAAGCCAGATGACGGAACAAGGAGACCTAGGATGTAGAAGATCATAATCCTAACATGAGTGATTCGGCAGATTGGGATTCCTATATATGTGGTACCTCATCATACGATTCATATAAGATCCATCTGTCTAGATATCATCATATACATCTAGAAAGCCGTATGCTTTGGAAGAAGCTTGTACAGTTTGGGAAGGGGTTTTGATTGATAAAAAAGAAGAATCTACTTCAACCGATATGCCCTTAGGAACGGCCATACATAACATAGAAATCACACGTGGAAAGGGTGGACAATTAGCTAGAGCAGCGGGTGCTGTAGCGAAACTTATTGCAAAAGAGGGACAATCGGCCACATTAAGATTACCCTCTGGGGAGGTACGTTTGATATCCAAAAACTGCTTAGCAACAGTCGGACAAGTGGGTAATGTTGGAGTGAACCAAAAGATTTTGGGTAGAGCCGGATCTAAGTGTTGGCTAGGTAAGCGTCCTGTAGTAAGAGGAGTAGTTATGAACCCAGTAGACCATCCCCATGGGGGCGGTGAGGGTAGAGCCCCAATTGGTAGAAAAAAGCCCACAACTCCTTGGGGTTATCCCGCGCTTGGAAGAAGAAGTAGGAAAAGGAAAAAATATAGTGATCGTTTTATTCTTCGTCGCCGTAAATAGGAATATGAAAAATCCAATTTTTTAATTGGAAAGAATGTGATGTGATGGGCGAACGACGGGAATTGAACCCGCGCATGGTGGATTCACAATCCACTGCCTTGATCCACTTGGCTACATCCGCCCCTTATCTAGCTAAAGGATTTTCCCTTTTTCCCATTCCTAATTATTTTCTTTATTCTGACCTCCATACTTCAATCGAGATATTGGACATAGAATACCAAACCAATCTGAAAAATGTAAAAAAGGAGTAATCAGCTGTGACACGTTCGCTAAAAAAAAATCCCTTTGTAGCTAATCATTTATCGGTCAAAATTGAAAAACTCAACATGAAGGAAGAGAAAGAAATAATAGTCACTTGGTCTCGGGCATCTACCATTATCCCCACAATGATTGGCCATACAATCGCTATTCATAATGGAAAAGAACATCTACCTATTTATATAACAGATCGTATGGTAGGTCACAAACTGGGAGAATTTGCACCGACTCTGACTTTCGCGAGACATGCAAGAAACGATAATAAATCGCGTCGTTAATGTATTACAAACAACACCCAACAGATTGGGTGTTGTTTGTAATACATTAAGATTAAAGAAAAACGAAGACAGGAGAAATATTATGACAAATCAGAAAAAGATAACGGATACCTCTAGAAAAAATAGCTCAAATTCGAGTAAAGAAATAATAGTTTTAGGGAAACAGATGGGTATCTCTTTTTTAAAAGCACAAAGAATAATTGATCAGATTCGCGGACGTTCCTATGAGGAAACACTTATGATACTAGAACTTATGCCTTATCGTGCATCTTATCTCATTTTAAAATTGGTTTATTCGGCAGCAGCAAATGCTAATCATAATATGGGTTTAAACGAAGCAAATTTAGTCATTACTAGTGCCGAAGTGAATAAGAGTATTATTGTAAAAAGGCTAAGACCCCGGGCTCAAGGACGGAGTTATATGATCAAAAGACCCACATGTCATATAAAAATTGTATTAAAAGAAAAATCCTTTATGGATCAATCTAAAACTTAAATTAAAATAAAATTCGCTAAGGAATTTATTAATTCTATATATTGGAATATTTTCTACTTTGACTTTATAAGAAAGCAGAAATGAAGTAGACAAATAAAAAAGAAATAGAATATTCAAATAACATAAAAATTATATAATCATAAATATGGGACAAAAAATAAATCCACTTGGTTTCAGACTTGGTACAACAAAAAGTCATCATTCCTTTTGGTTCGCACAATCCAAAAACTATTCTGCAAATCTACAAGAAGATGAAAAAATAAGGAATTGTATCAAAGATTATGTACAAAGGAATAAAAGAATAGCCTCTGGTTTCGAAGGAATTGGACATATCGAAATAAAGAAAAAAATTGATTTAACTCAAGTCATCCTCTATATTGGATTTCAAAATGTATTAGTCGAAGGTCAAACACAAGTAATAGAAGAATTACGGATAAATGTAGAAAAGAAATTGAATTCTATCAACCGAAGACTCAATATTGCTATAACAAAAATAGAAAAACCTTATGGAAAACCCAGTATTCTTGCCGAATATATAGCTTTACAATTAAAAAATCGAGTTTCTTTTCGAAAGGCACTGAAAAAAGCTATTGAATTAACAGAACAAACGGATACAAAAGGAATTCAAGTACAAATTGCAGGTCGTATCGACGGAAAAGAAATTGCACGTGTTGAATGGATGAGAGAAGGCAGGGTTCCTCTACAAACAATTCGTGCTAAAATAGATTATTATTTGTCAACAATTCGTACTATCTATGGAGTATTAGGCATAAAAATTTGGATATTCTTAAATGAAGAAAAATAAAGAGAGAATTCTCTTTGTCGTTTCCTTTTTTACCAAAAAATATTAATAATAGACAATTTCCATTTAATTCTATAAGGTTTAATCAAAACTCTATTTTTATATAAATTGCTATGCTTAGTGTGCGATTCGTTCATTTTGTCTTTAGAATTTAATAGTAAGAGTAAAAAAGCTTTACTAAATACTACTTCTAAACTTAACAAAAATAAGCTGATTGCTTTTTATTATTGAGATCCCAATGAAAAGTTACTATAGGAATGAGTAAATCAATCAATTATATGGTTATAGCAACTGTAAACTTTGTTAAATAAATATGATTACATGTTAAAAAAGAAAGGGATGTGGATAAACGAGAGGATGATAGAAAGGAAGAAAAAAGAATAAGAAAAAAGATATATCATTCAAATATGGATGGTCTATGACTCATGTCATAAAAAGCAATGTGATAAAGCATGAAAATTCTTAATATTCATTTGCTAATAACTAATAATAGTAATAGCATAATGAGAAAAAAATACAGAATAAAGAGCTTCGAGTTAATAAAACTAAATAAATTGACTAATACAAATATTGTTTAAAGCTTCATTGCAGAAGTCAAACCTAACCATTAAAAAGGCAAAGCTATAGGAACGAAATAACCTATGACTGTATCAAATAAAATTCCATTAAAAACTAAAAAATATGGAATATCAAAATATGGAATATCAGAAAATACCCATAGGTGGGATGGCGAAAAACCCCAAGAAAGAATTAAAATTAATATATCCCTGTAGGGTATAGCAGTAAAGCGTCAATATTCGCCCGCGAAATCAAAAAAGTATTGGCTTGTGTTGTGGCATAAGTCTAATTTATGATTTACATAGAAATAAAAAAAGGTTTCCTTCAAATTAATATAATATATTTTATATTTATCAAATCAAATTCTATTTATAATAGAAAATCTCATTTTTTTATACCCTTTCTTTTTATTTGCGAGGAGCTGGATGAGAAGAAATTCTCATGTCCAGTTCTGAAATAGAGATGGAATGACATCGACTATAACCCGAAAAGAACCAGATTTCGTAAACAACATAGAGGAAGAATGAAAGGAATATCTTGTCGAGGCAATAAAATATCGTTCGGCAAATATGCTCTTCAAGCACTTGAACCAGCTTGGATCACAGCTAGACAAATAGAAGCAGGACGCAGAGCAATGACAAGATATGCACGCCGCGGGGGAAAAATATGGGTACGTATTTTTCCCGATAAATCTGTTACAGTAAGACCGGCAGAAACACGTATGGGTTCGGGAAAGGGCTCTCCTGAATATTGGGTATTCGTTGTTAAACCAGGCCGAATACTTTATGAAATGAGTGGAGTATCCGAAACCGTAGCTAAAGCAGCTATTTCAATAGCGGCGCGCAAAATGCCTATACGAACTCAATTTATTATTTCAGTATAAAGATATATAAAAAAAAGATTTAGTATGAATGATTGACCCATTTCTGGACAGAAAATATGAATATTTCTTTCTTATTTCATCCGTTTGTAGGAAAAAAAGATATGATTAAACCTCAGACAATTTTGAATGTAGCAGATAACAGTGGAGCTCGAAAATTGATGTGTATTCGAATCATAGGAGTTGGTAATCAGCAATATGCGCATATTGGTAATGTTATTGTTGCTGTAATTAAAGAAGCAGTTCCTAATATGCCTCTAGAAAGATCCGAAGTTATTAGAGCCGTAATCGTACGTACATGTAAAGAACTCAAACGAGAAAACGGTATGATAATATGTTATACTGACAATGCAGCCGTTGTCATTGATCAAGAGGGAAATCCAAAAGGAACCCGGATTTTTGGAGCGATCCCTCGAGAATTAAGGCAGTTAAACTTTACTAAAATAGTTTCGTTAGCTCCTGAAGTATTATAAAAAATTGTTACCTTAAAAAACGACTACAAATTAGTAAAAAAATTAGTCAATTTGAATCTCACGGATATCCACTTTAGAAGAAACAAAAAAGAGAGCATGTTGATTACATATAAATTGGGAGAAATACATAGTTGTTTTATGGGTAAGGACACTATTGCTAATCTAATAACTTCTATAAGAAATGCTGACATGAATCAAAAAAGAACAGTTCAAGTAGCATCGACAAATCTTACTAAAAACATTGCAGAAATACTTCTACGAGAAGGCTTTATTGAAAATATTCGTAAACATGAGAAAAATAATAAAGCCTTCTTTGTTTTAACTTTACCATATAGAAAGACTCAAAAAGAAATATATAAAGCTAGAACTGTATTAAAGCGTATCAGCCGACCCGGTTTAAGAATTTATTCCAATTCTCAAAGAATTCCTAAGATTCTAAGTGGAATAGGAATTGTCATTCTTTCAACTTCTCGTGGTATAATGACAGATCGAGAAGCTCGACTGCAGCGAATTGGGGGAGAAATTATATGTTATATATGGTAATTTTTTTCTTCAAATACCTTCGTCTTCATTTTATCTCGAGTTTTTAAGAGTAAAAATGAAAAAAAAAAGATCTAGCGCTTCCTCCATTTAATTGATACTTCAAATAAAAGGAATGAAAGAACAAAAATTAATTCATGAGGGTTTAATTACTGAATCACTTCCCAATGGTATGTTCCGAGTCCTTTTAGATAATAAAGATCTGATTTTAGGATACGTTTCAGGAAGGATCCGACGCAGCTTTATACGAATACTACCAGGGGATAAAGTAAAAATTGAACTAAGTCGTTATGATTCAACTAGGGGACGCATCATTTATAGACTTCGCACCAAAGATGTGAATGATTAGATTCTTTTCTTTACTTGAAGTGAAAATAACACTCTAGATTTCAAAATGAAAGTAAAAAAAAATGGGTAAAAAATAATATTATAATATAATCAATATGAAAATAAGAGCTTCTGTTCGTAAAATTTGTGAAAAATGTCGACTAATCCGTAGACGTGGACGAATTATAGTAATTTGTTCTAATCCAAAGCACAAACAAAGACAAGGATAGTCTTTCAAAAAAAGAACCTTACCTTTGAATAGGTAAATCAAAAGAAATCAAAAAATAAAGTACAGAATGCAGAATGGATTTTCCCAAGAAATGTATATCTCCATATCTTCTCTTTATGTATCAAATATATTTCTTAATCAGATTTATTTTATAAAATGCTAAAATATGATAAAAAAAATCATGCAAAAAAATAATTCACGTAGAAATGGGCGTATTGATTTCCGTAAGAATGGACGTAGAATACCAAAAGGAATTATTCATGTTCAAGCAAGTTTTAACAATACTATTATAACGGTTACGGATATACGGGGTCGGGTGGTTTCTTGGGCTTCCTCTGGTACTTCTGGCTTTAAAGGCACAAGAAGGGGAACACCCTATGCAGCTCAAGCGGCAGTAGTAAATGCTATTCGTACCGTTGTAGATCAGGGTATGCAACGAGCAGAAGTTATGATAAAAGGGCCTGGTCTTGGGAGAGATGCAGCATTGCGAGCCATTCGTAGAAGTGGTATTCTCTTAAGTTATGTACGTGATGTAACACCTATGCCACATAATGGATGTCGACCTCCTAAAAAAAGACGTGTGTAGAAATTCGAATGAAAATAATTTCAAGAGAAATAAATAATTACATGATAAAAAAATGAGTATGGTTCGAAAGGAAGTAACAGGACCCACTCAAACAATACAGTGGAAGTGTGTTGAATCAAGAATAGACAGTAAACGTCTTTATTATGGTCGTTTCTTTTTGTCCCCACTTAGGAAAGGTCAAGCTGATACCATAGGTATTGCCATGCGACGGGCTTTACTTGGAGAGATAGAAGGGACATGCATCATACGTGCAAAATCTGAGGAATTACCACATCAATATTCTACAATAACAGGTATTGAAGAATCAGTACATGAGATCTTACTTAATTTGAAAGAAATTGTATTAAAAAGCAATCTTTATGGAGTTAGTGATGCATCCATTTGTGTCAGAGGTCCTAGATGCGTAACTGCTCAAGATATCATTTTACCTTCTTCCGTGCAAATGGTTGACACGACGCAATATATAGCTAACCTAACGGAACCAATTGATTTGTGTATTGGATTAAAAATAAAGAAAGGTCGTGGATATCATAGGGAATCCAAAAAAAACTATCAAGATAAAGATTATCCGATAGATGCTGTATACATGCCAGTTCGAAATGTTAATTATAGTATTCATTCGTATGGAAACGAAAAAAAAGAAGTTCTTTTTATAGAAATATGGACCAATGGGAGTTTAACGCCGAAGGAAGCACTTTATGAGGCTTCGCGTAATTTGATTGATTTATTTATTCCTTTTCTCCATGTGGAGGAAGATGACATAAATATGGAAAAAAAGAACAATAGATTTACTTCACCGTTTGTCACATTTAAAAAAGGATTCACTGATTTAAAGAAAAACAAAAAGGGAATTCCTGTTAATTGTATTTTTATTGACCAATTAGAATTGCCTTCCAAGACGTATAATTTACTTAAAAGGTCCAATATACATACATTATTTGACCTTTTGGATAAGAATCCAGAAGAGCTTATGAAAATAGAATCTTTTTGCATGGAAGATGAAAAACAAATATTGGAAACTCTAAATAAACTTTTTTAAATGAATTTACCTAAGAATACTTTTTCATTTTAAATTGGTTACTGTCCTTTTTTTAACATTTTCTAATTACTAATGTAAATTGGAATAGAAAAAATAATTAAAGAAAATACAAAAAAAAAATATGTGGTTTTATTTATTGCACAATATCAATATATAAAGTATGTGGAATAGATTATAATAAAATGATTATTATATAATAAAATGACAATTTGTAGTATCTAGAGAAGCTTTACTGTAAAGTAACTATTTCTTTAGATACCTACACCATGGTATTTTATGATTAAATTAATTTGCAAAAAAACTAAAAAAGTCCTAAGGTTAAAGATTTATCAATAGGTAAGGTTGCTCCAATACCTAACCAAAGAGCTACTATAGTACCGATCAAAAAAACCGTTGTGGCTACTGGTCGACGAAATGGATTTTGAAATTTATTCACATTCTCCAAAAAAGGTACTGTCAATAACCCAGTTGGTACTGAAACCATTAAAAGAACACCCAATAATTTATTGGGTACTGTGCGAAGTATTTGAAATACGGGAAAGAAGTACCATTCAGGTAATATCTCCAAAGGCGTTGCAAAAGGATCTGCAGGCTCACCAATCATGGATGGTTCTAGAACCGCTAAACCTACGTTGCATGCAATAGTACCTAAAATAACTACTGGAAAAATATATAAAAGATCATTAGGCCACGCAGGTTCCCCATAATAATTATGACCCATTCCTTTAGCCAATTTTGATCTTAATACAGGATCATTTAAATCAGGTTTTTTTGTTATTTGGATAGGCGAATTCATAATAATTCATCCCCCAAAGGAACCGGACATGATCATTTGTTATCATCCGGCTCGAGCAATAATCAAATAAATCACAGAAAAACTTGAACTATGCAAAATAGATAAAAGATAATAAAACAATGTAACAATGTTTATAATTCTTCTAGGTAAGAAAAGATTTCTCTAATGGAATTTTCCCTTCCTAAGTATAAATTTTTCGATTCTATAAGTAAATGCTCAATATCCAAGCGGGCTTAAATGATTTGATCATGATCAATGGCTTTTTGGATTGTCTCATGTATCTGGATTGTTTTTTATCGCCCCAATCTCTATTCTATTACTTGAATTATGTCCAAACCAAAATATTTTCTTGTTACTAACAAATTTGATCTATGCTTTTCCTTAGATCCTATCTTTTACTCCGATAATAAAATAGATTATAATAAATGCAAAGGAAATGAATGCATTTTCCAACTAAAGCGATCAAAACCTATACGATATATACTATACGATATATAAGAATAATAAAAACTATGGAATATCTTCAAAGTAAAGTAGTAATCTAAGTAAAGAATTAAAGAAGTCTGATTTACTAAAAGAAGTGAGGTAGCATGATTTTTCTATTACTATTCTACGGTCTACGGATTTGACGGAGCCTATAATAAATAGAAATAAAATCAAACTATTTTGACAGGATCATAGAAAAGATTCTCCGCAAGATAACCGGCCTACCCTATGTCACAGGGGACATACATATTGATTGGATTGGATGCAGAGACACATTTGGTTGTAAATTCAAATGTAGCAGATAAACTAATATATCTACATAGCAAAATAGATAGTTCAAGTCACACACTGCCATAATCCGTCCTTATTTTCTTAAAATTCACTTCAACTATTCATATTAAATCCAAAGTAGAATAATATTGGAGAGTTGAAGAAAAGTATCCAAAAAACATGTCTTATTTGAAAAGAAATAATCTATATTTGTAGCAATGAAATACTATTGTCCTTCCCCATATGAAATAATTCAAAATGTCTACTATAAGCAATTGGAATATTTCAATCTTGACGATCTGTATTTTCTATAAAGGACCAGAAATACCTTGCTTACGTATCATTAGAAAGTGCATTAACATAAATACAGCAGTAAGAAGAGGCAACACAAAAGTGTGTAAACTGTAAAAACGAGTCAGGGTGGATTGACCCACACTAGCACTTCCGCGCAATAATTCTACTAAAGGTGATCCTATTACAGGAATAGCTTCAGGTACACCTGTTACAATTTTTACTGCCCAATAACCAATTTGATCCCAAGGTAAAGAATAACCAGTTACACCAAAAGATGCAGTCAATACAGCCAAAACCACACCAGTGACCCAAGTTAATTCACGAGGTTTTTTAAATCCGCCCGTAAGATACACACGAAATACGTGCAGAATCATCATTAGAACCATCATACTTGCTGACCATCGATGAACGGATCGAATTAACCAACCAAAGTTTACCTCAGTCATTATGTATTGAACAGAAGAAAAAGCCTCCGTAACGGTTGGACGATAATAAAAAGTCATAGCAAAACCAGTAGCAACTTGGACTAGAAAACAAGTAAGTGTGATTCCTCCTAAACAATAAAAAATGTTGACATGAGGAGGAACATATTTACTAGTTATATCATCTGCAATTGCTTGAATCTCGAGACGTTCCTCAAACCAATCATATACTTTATTGAGATAGGTTACCCAAAAGGGAATCCCCCTCTGAGAACCGTATATGAGAATTTCATCTCATACGGCTCAAACAAAAACACACAAATTCCGATTTCAACGAATCTATCCGGCATAAAGAAGAATTTAAAAACTGCATAATTCAGAGAATCCACCTGCCGTTGCAGAGATGCAATAAAAAAATCCGGACTTTTTTCTTTGTGAGGATAATGCCAAAAAAGATCAAGTAGGCTTATCTGTCTTTCCTATTATTACAGACCTCTTGAATATTCTCTTCCTTACCTATTGAATATTCCTTTTTAATAGAAATAAAAAAATATTTTGACAACTTATTTCTTGTTTTTTTACTACTGATAGGAATGATAGGAATTATCTTGTTGAATTCCTATGAATCAATTGAAATTTAAACCTCAGATTCATATTAGCACCCCGATAATTTATTCCAAGCTAAACTCACGAGTTCTCTGAGTAAGAACCCCTTCATGAGAACTTATAAAATGAATGGAAGAAAGAACTCAAACTCAAGGAGATCTATAAAAGAATTGCCATTCTGTAATAATAGTAACAATCAATTGAAATGAATGCATAAAATGCATTCTATTTTTAAATACCTATTGTAATTATTTTTAAATACCTATTGTAATTTCTTTCGAGTTCGGTTGCGAGGTCTAAATAAGAGATATAAATCATAGTTCATATAATTCTTTTATGGATCTATTGGATAGATTTTGTGTTCCAGATATTAAAGTTCAAGTAAATATCCGACAAAGTAGAATTATCTTGATAGGGATAATAGGTCCGTTCTATATATTATCAATAGGATCAATTATGCCAAGTCACACACTCATATTCCGAAACTAAAAATAATAAATTTCACAGTCGAACTACCACAATGTCTAAGAATCAAAACGATAAGTAAAATAGCTTGTATTTTATGTAAAGTTATCTTATGTCTTATGACTTCAGAGTTTGGAATCTTAAAAACCTAATTCGTGGAAAGTCCATCTAGTAAAACAGAAGAATTATAAATTTCCAAAATAATGGATAGGAATACTGCAAATAGACCCATTGCGACTCCCATAAGTGGTGTAGTCCCCCACCCGGGAGCTACTTTACCATATTCCGAATTAAGGGGTTTCAATAAACTACCTGCAGAAGTTGTTTTTGCCCTAGATCGAGAACTCTCCTCAATGGTTTGTGTAGCCATAAATTTGATTTAATGATTGATTGAGATCTGTTGACTTTGTATGCTATTCTGTTGTAGTTGTAAATAAACGGTCTCATTGTGAATCCATTACAATTTTTACTTGAAAACAAATTATTACTATTAAAAAATGGAAACAGCCACTTTAGTCGCCATTTTCATATCTGGTTTACTTGTAAGTTTTACTGGGTACGCTTTATATACTGCTTTTGGGCAACCCTCTCAACAATTAAGAGATCCTTTCGAAGAACACGGAGACTAATTGAAGTAAGGGGTCTTCCACTCCAATGTGATGTGGTAGACCCCTTACTTCAATTTCATTACTTTGATTTGAACAATTATTTCATTTTTTTAGTCGGAACCTTAGGCGGTTCTCGAAAGAAGATAGCGAAAAAGATTATCCCTAAAGTAGATACCAAAAGGAACGTATAAACCAATGCTTCCATAGATTCCATCGTGGTTTACAATTATAGCTTCCACACCTATTCATTCATAGGACAATAGAATATATATTAGAAGTAAATAAAAAGAGTCAAAGAAAAGGCGGTTATGGAAATAATCAATAGTTTTGAAAAATGGTTATTTTCAAGATGAAAAAATAAATAACAATAAAAAAATGTTACATATGAAATAGATCAAAAAACAAGCAAAAAGTCTATCATACTGCTTGTTTCCTTGTAGTCGGATCTCCAACCTTTTGGAATGTTCCAAATTCCACTTGAGCATCCAAATCTGGATCAATACCAGCAAAAACATCCCGAAACAAGGTTCTAGCTCCATGCCAAATATGTCCAAAAAAGAAGAGCAAAGCAAACGTAGCATGTCCAAAAGTGAACCAACCCCTTGGACTGCTTCTAAAAACACCGTCCGATTTTAAAGTAGCTCGATCTAATTCAAAAATTTCCCCCAATTGTGCGCGTCGAGCATATTTTTTCACAGTAGCGGGATCAGAATAACTTATTCCATTAAGTTCACCCCCATAGAACTCAACTGTTACACCTACTTGTTCAACGCTATATTTGGATTCTGCTCTTCTAAAAGGTACATCGGCTCTCACAATTCCATCTTTATCTACCAAAACTACTGGAAATGTTTCAAAAAAAGTAGGCATACGGCGCACAAAAAGTTCACGACCTTCCTTATCTCTAAAAACGGGGTGACCTAACCATCCAACAGCTATTCCATCACCATTATCCATCGAACCTGCCCGGAATAACCCTCCCTTAGCTGGATTATTACCAATATAATCATAAAAAGCTAATTTTTCAGGAATTTTAGACCAAGCTTCCGATAAACTACGATTTTCAGCTAATTCACTACTAACTCTTCGATATATTTCTTGTTGAAAGTATCCCTGATCCCACTGATAACGAGTAGGACCAAATAATTCAATTGGAGTCGTTGCTGAACCGTACCACATAGTTCCAGCAACAACAAAAGCTGCAAAAAAAACAGCAGCGATACTACTGGAAAGTACAGTTTCAATATTGCCCATGCGTAGTCCCTTGTATAAACGTTGAGGAGGGCGGACACTAAGATGGAATAGACCCGCTAATATACCCAATGTGCCCGCTGCGATATGATGAGAGGCTATTCCTCCTGAAACGAAGGGGTCAAAGCCTTCTGCCCCCCATGATGGATTGACGGCTTGTACTTTTCCAGTCAGCCCATAAGGATCAGATACCCATATTCCCGGACCATACAAACCTGTTACATGAAATGCACCAAAACCAAAGCAAGCTAATCCGGAAAGAAATAAATGAATTCCAAAGATCTTTGGCAAATCCAAAACAGGTTTTCCCGTCCGTTCGTCAGAAAATATGTCTAGGTCCCAATAAACCCAATGCCAAATAGCTGCCAAGAAGCACAAGCCCGAAAAAACAATATGTGCCGCTGCGACGCCTTCATAACTCCAAATACCAGGATTTGTTATAGTTCCTCCTGAGATACTCCACCCACCCCAAGAATTGGTTATTCCTAAACGAGTCATGAAGGGTATAACAAACATACCCTGTCTCCACATTGGATCAAGAATGGGGTCCGAAGGATCAAAAACCGCTAATTCATATAAAGCCATCGAACCAGCCCAACCTGAAACTAAAGCTGTATGCATTATATGAACAGCAATCAATCGACCGGGATCATTCAATACAACAGTATGAACACGATACCAAGGCAACCCCATGGAAATACCCCTATAAATAGACATCAATTGATTTTATCACATTGTAAATCCTATAGTTATATACTAAATAACTAACCCTTACCGTGAATTCTATATAAAAAAGAGTTAATTAATGGAACAATTGGATTCATAAGAACAAACATAAGCAGATTTATTTTATACCCGATCAGTCTCAATATGCAATGGGAAATCCTTTGCATAAAACGTTTGTGACCCTTTTTGTTCTATTTGTGATTCAGTTTATTTATAAACTTCTCAATCTCTGTATCAAACAAATAGGATACAAGAACAACAATCAAATAAAGAAAAAAGAATAAAGACAATAAACACCCCCTTATCCTTATTATTTTGACAATGTCACATTTTATAATTTGTTAATTAATTATTACGTTTCCATATTAAAGTAAAGTATATTATTTATTTTTTCTTTCATTTCATTTTATGCCCATTGGTGTTCCAAAAGTACCTTTTCGGAGTCCTGGAGAGGAAGATGCAGCTTGGGTTGACATATAATGCGACTTGTCAGGCATATTGGGTCTTATGGGATTTACCCGTTTTCTCTCAATAGAGATATCTTCGATTTCACCGAAGAAATATTCATTGAATCCATCTTTATGAGCGTGAAGTGCAATGAAATCCATTTATATGGGGATCCCTGTTTTGAATTTATACCAATTCCAATTGATGGTTTCCTTGGATTGATAAAGTATCCAGGCTTCGTTTAGAAAATACCAGATTTGTAAAAAAAGGATAATATATGTTATATATCCGATTACCACTTGTATCATCAAAAATTATTATACTTACTATAGTATAGTAATGATCAAAACTTGCCTACCAATAGAATAAATAGTATTTTGAATATATCAACTAATCTGATCGGTAAAGGAAATAAATGAAAAAACAAAAGATAAATTAAAACAAAAAGATGGTACTCAGAGGATTTTCCCTATATGTGCAAATCCCATTTTAACAGATATTTTCATTTTCCCGAAGTAGACCGTAAACCTAAAAAAAGAAAGGGACCAATGCAGAAACAAGAAAATACCATCGGGATTTTCATTTCGATGAAACAATGCATCAATGAAACGTTAATGGAATAAGTTCATTAAATTCTTTTTTTATAGTTCAAAGAGTCAAAAACGTCTCTAATTGGATTATTGAATGCTATATGCTAGAAAAATTGCATGACTGTTGCGTTAGCGTTACGGAAAAAAGAAATCAAACTAGAATCAACACATTGATTATTTTTTTCGCCATTTTTTTGAACTTTATGCATTAAAAAATGCATGTAGGGTTCTCGCAAAGGATACAATTTTTCCTAATCAACCGACTTTATCGAGAAAGATTACTTTTTTTAGGACAAGAAGTCGATAACGAGATTTCTAATCAACTTGTAGGTCTCATGGTATATCTCAGTTTAGAAGATGAAACCAAAGACCTTTATTTGTTTATAAACTCCCCCGGCGGATGGGTAATACCTGGGATAGCCGTTTATGATACTATGCAATTTGTTCCACCTGATGTACATACAATATGCATAGGATTAGCCGCGTCAATGGGATCTTTCGTTCTAGTTGGAGGAGAAATTACCAAACGTCTAGCATTTCCTCACGCTTGGCGTCAATGAGTTTTTATTTTAAATAGTAAAAGAAAAAGAAAACTATGCCTTCGCCACATTGATTATAAATAGAAGAATAAGTAATAATAGCATGGCAATCCGAGTTCGATATGAACAAAATAAAAAAAACACTACGCATTATTGTTCTTTTCTAAAATACAATGTTATATTGAACCAGTAGTAGGAAAAAGGATTCTTTTTTGTTTAATCCGTTATGTCGGAAATTATAGCGTCACAAAAATTTCTTTTTCTTTTTTTCACATCCAAATAATTTTTGATAAAACAAAGGATTCCTCTTTTTCTTTATTGGATTGGATTATATTATATTATAAAGACACTTTGGGATTGCTAAATAGAAGACAAGATAAAAGATATATAAATATATAGTAATTGAACCCTCATAGTATTTTGATTCGATTATTTATATTTATGAAAAAAAGGGTGGTAAGTGGATCATTTACAAATTTGGATCAAATGGTTTTTTTCAGATTAATATTAAGAATAAAATAAGAGACAAAAATCCATTCCATTGCAGAGCCGTATGCAATGAACAAAAGATGCACGTACGGTTGTTTAATTGAATTTCATTCGTTTACTTTCTTTGGATTTTTGTATTCTTTTTTTTACCAAAGAACCGTTCATGCTATTATATAAATAAATTAGGGTTATGATTCACCAACCTGCTAGTTCATTTTATGAAGCACAAACAGGCGATTTTTTCTTGGAAGCGGAAGAACTACTCAAACTTCGTGAAACCCTTACAAAGATTTATGTACAAAGAACGGGCAAACCCTTATGGTTAATATCCGAAGACATGGAAAGGGATATTTTTATGTCAGCAACAGAAGCCCAAGCTCACGGAATTGTCGATCTTATAGCAGATGAAAATAATGAAGTATAAATCGATTTCAAACCATAATCCCATTTTTATTTAATTTACGATGGAATCCCTAAAGATCAGGTTAAGATCGATCTAAACCAATCCATTTTATTTTATTATATATATATACATCAGATATGCCAACTATTAAACAGCTTATTAGAAACGCAAGACAGCCAATAAGAAATGTTACAAAATCTCCTGCTCTTCAAGGATGTCCTCAGCGTAGAGGAACATGTACTAGGGTGTATGGGCGACTCGTTCAGATAATATTATAAGTCCGAAGAAATAAAAGATCTTTTTACATTTACAAATATAAATAAAATACAAAGTAATAATAGGATAATCCGTAGGATCAAAGATCTCTGTGATATACATATGGAATGGATTATATGATATATTGAATTTATGGTTTATCCTAGTGCAATAATTACCATTGGTAGCAAATAGTTATCCATTAAGCGGATTAACTAGTACTAAGAAAGAGTGAAAGGGCTTTCTTGCAAGAACGGATTTAGAGGGTCAGCTACCTAGCCAACTTTCCTAAAAAAATGCCGTCACTGTACAAAAACTCTTATTTATTGTGAAAAGATTGATTACTGTATAATAAATAGGTAGAGCAAAATCCTGTGAACTATGCAAGTTCACAATACCATTTAACAAAATTGTAAAAGCGGAGCTCCGGTGTATAGAGAGGACCTTACCGTTTAAGAAGTAGCCATAGAAACGAAGGAACCCGCTATTTTTTTAGTACCATTCCATTCTCCTTTTGTATTTCCAGATGAAATAATCAATAACTGAACTTAAATAAGTGGAATCAAAAAGAAATGTGGTTGGGAAAGTTATAGTAGCAAAAGAAAAGCCATTGGAATTACTATTTTATACATTGGAAAAATCCGTTTTGTTATTAATGGGTAAGAAAAAAAGAATAACTGAAAAAAGAAGAGTCAATTAGTTATTCATTAAGGTTCAATCTTCTTCAATGACCAGAGTTAAACGAGGATATACAGCTCGGAGACGTCGAACAAAAATTCGTTTATTTGCATCAACTTTTAGAGGGGCTCATTCAAGACTGACTCGAATGATTACTCAACAGAAAATGAGAGCTTTGGTTTCATCTCATAGAGATAGAGGTAGGCAAAAGAGAGATTTTCGCCGTTTATGGATTACTCGGATAAATGCAGTAATTCGTGAAAATAGAGTATTCCATAGTTATAGTAGGTTTATAAACAATCTGTATAAAAAGCAATTGCTTATTAATCGAAAAATACTTGCGCAAATTGCTATATCCAATAAGAATTGTCTTTACATGATTTCAAATAAGATCATCCAATAAGGGATTAGATTGTCAAGTATAATAGACAGACAGGAATGATTGAAACGGAATTCCCCGGAGACGGAACTCCGGGAAATAGAAAGAATCGAATAAAAAGAAATTCCTATTCATGTAATTACTATTAATATAATTAGTATTTAGTATAAATGAACGAACATTTTTCAAAAAAAAATAAACAGTGAAATGTAATTCTAATCGGAATAATTGAAATCTTTAGGCAATTCGAATTAGAGAATTACCTATTTCTTTCTGGTTCGAGAACTAGTAATTCTTGAAGTCGACTCAACTCTCTCAAATTGTTTATCATTATTAAGGAAAGGTAATAAGGATAAGATACGAGCTTGTTTGATAGCAATAGTAATTAATCGTTGTTGTTTCAAGGTTAATTTATTTATTCGTCGAGATAATATTTTTCCTTGTTCACTAATAAATCGACTAATTAAACTCATGTTTCTATAATCGATTTGATCCCCTGCTCCAATAGGGGGTAAACGCCTACGCAAAGATCTTTTGTATTTACGAAAAGGTTGCTTGTATTTATCCATAGGTTCTTCCTTATCTCTTAAAATATCTTACTTACCTTCATTTTTATTATCATTTCAGATCCAACTGAAATAAGCTCTCTTTTTTTATTTTTATTTTTGATTCATTATTTTTATTAATCTTTATTCATTATTCATTTTATGAATTGATTAGTGCTTACCCTTTAGTTAATATATTAGTATTAGTTCTGTTCTTTTTTGAATCATCGAATACATGATGCTAGGCATTTACATTGATCTATTTCTTGATTTCTCCATGAATTGTATGCTTGTTACAATAACGACAGAATTTTTTCAATTCTAATCGACTAGGTGTTTTGTGGCGATTCTTTTGAGTAATATATCTAGAAATACCCGGCGATGCCTTTTTGAGATTGAAATCTTTTTGAGCACAACCAGTACATTCCAACATAACTCGTACTCTAACACCCTTCCCCTTGGCCATAAACCTCCTTTAAACTTTTGACTTATTTGCCGTAACTCTTCTATTTTGATTTAAATTCCATAGAAAAATCATAATTCAAATTACTAATCGCATTTATAAATATAAAATATAGTTTACTTTCATTTTTTATATAATAATATATAAAATATAGTTTACTTTCATTTTTTATATAATAATATTAATATAATATATAAAGTCATTATCTAATTAATAAAATAGGATTTTGAAAAAAATAGTAAAATGAAATCAATCCCAATTAGCTAATCCACTCAAACAATCAAAATAAAAAAAAAGAATATACTAAATGAAATTATCCAAAGTCATTTGTAATGAATTGGGGTTTCCATTCCATCATACAAAATGGATAAATAAATAAGTAATACAATTTGTTCTAACTAAATTTTTTCACTATCAATTAGGTTAGTTTCATTTTAAACTAGAATGAAAAAAAAGGAAAAAACAAGGCATCTGGGAATAAACGATTAATTTCTATCAATAGGCCTGCCAAGACCCCAAACCATAGAGTACTTAGCACGGGTGCTACGGAAAGATATGTTTTTATATCTCGCATTGAAAATCCTCCTTTCTTTATTCAAATTAAAATACATATATCGTCAGTTGTTGTAGTTCAAGATCCTTTTTTTATTTGTACTTGGAATTATTCAATAAAATCTATATGTAATGTACAATGAATGAAACACTAAATCCCTAGGAGCTCTTCTCCCTGAAAATAAAAAAGATACTCAATCCAATAGACAATAATTTCTCTTTTGCTTTTCAATACTAGATTGGATTTTGGATGTATATCACTCCCTTCTTTAATTGGGTCAAACCGCAAAAAGTATTGTATATAAATAAAAATAATTAATCAAAAAAGAACGATCTAGAAAACAGTCAAAGGATTTTGTATAATGCCACTGTACAAAATGGATTAAAAGGGATGTAGCGCAGCTTGGTAGCGCGTTTGTTTTGGGTACAAAATGTCACGGGTTCAAATCCTGTCATCCCTACCTATTGCTACTTACTCTTATGAGGAGTAACAAGGAAGTCATTATGATCCATTTCCATGGAAGATTCTCTTTTCTTTTTTTGATACTCTACGTGAAATACAGTCGGATTCATTTATTTTGCAAGCGCTCTTAGTTCAGTTTGGTAGAACGCGGGTCTCCAAAACCCGATGTCGTAGGTTCAAATCCTACAGAGCGTGATTCCGTCTATTTGATATCGAATCAAAAATAACATAACAAAGAACTTACTAAAAATAGTAGAATTGCGACCATAATTGGACTTACTACGGAGAATAAGTCAATCCAACAAAATAAATATTACTCAACTAAAGATCCAACTGATCACCACGTTTGTATTGTAAATAGGCAGTAACAAATAATCCTGCTAAAGTAATAGGAATAAGGCCTAAGACGATTCCAAATAGAAAAACTTCAATCATTTTGGTTTGTCCCAAGGGTAAAAAGGGTAAAATCTATCTATACCTACATATTAATATGAATTATTGGTTAATTTCAATAACTCAGAAAAGTTCAAATAGAATTCTATAGAAAAATTGTTTGGAATTCTTCATTCAATTCATTTCGATTTCAAATCAATCTTATTTTGTTTAAACCAATAAAGAGAATTAAGGTTATAGTTAAAGCAGCTAGTAAAAACCCGAAATAACTAGTTATAGTAAGCATGAAAATGACAGGGGATAAATTTTCATTACATATGTTAATAAAACACTTACCTAAGCGAAAGTTTCCTTCCTTGTTTGCGTTAATATTAATAATTCCAGTAATTTAATTAGTTTATTTCAAATGAAAGATAAATGATTCCTATTGATTTCTATATGGGCTTCCATAAAAAAATACAATACCATAGACGAAAAGGATTCATTGGCTGTTACATTAACCAATCTTGTACACAATTAAAAATAAAAAAGAAATTTACAAAATAAATTGTAAAAGTCAAATAATTTAGAATCACCTCCATCTTTATGGAAGCCGTTTAGTCCATTTATTGAAACAAATGATCT